GCTTGGGCTGCTTTAATGGTAGTCTTTACATTTTCCCTTTCGCTCGTAGTATGGGGAAGAAGTGGACTCTAGAGATACTACTAATTGAGTTGGGGAATCAAACTGTATCACTTTTTTTATAGATCGTTCTGCAAAGCTTTTTTAATTCTATTAATTATTTAATAATTAATAGAATAATTAATTTAATATTTATTAATATTTATATTAATTATTTAATTCCATTTAGAATTTCGAAATTGAATTAATCAAAATATCTTCATTTCGGAATTCTATTGGCTTGGATTCTGGCGAGGTAATTGTATTGTATTCTATTATGAATAGAATACAATACATCATATATATGAATAATGCTCTTTCAGAATCCAAATCAAACCGATATTTCCAAAATTCCCCTATTTCTATTTTGAAAGGAAGGGGGATACAGATCATAGGAATTTTATTCCAACCGAGGTCTTCCTAGATTTTCTATTTGGTTTTTCTGAACCGGCCCTTGCCAGAGTTCTATATGGACAATGGGGAAGAACGCGGAAACCGGACCTCCCTTTCTTTTTTTTTTTTTATTTTATTGGCCTTTTTACTGTTCAAAGAGAAAAGAAAGGGGTTCACGATTTAAGATTTAATTTGAATAGTTAATAATAATAAGATTGTGCCTTGGTCAAGTCACATATTTCGCACTTACCACCGGTTTGATTATTTGAGTATTTTCGAAATTTGCTTTCTGCTATGCTTTCCGTTTCATATCATGGCTCAAGGGTTGAAAATCGCCGGGGTACCCCTTTTTGAAATCGGAAGAAGTTATAGAACTCCTTGGATCATCTGTCAACTGCTCAATCAACGATTTCTTCGGAATGCTAAAAAAAAAACGATTACTTTATTTCTTTCCCATTTCATTTTCTTTTATTAACTTGATTTTCTTTTAGTAATATATGCCCTAATTTGTTTTTCTTTCATCAATTTGATTCTTTTTTTAATGGATACCGAGATTCATATTGAAAATAATCAGAAATAAATCAATTTGAAAATCGTAAGAGCAGCCTTTCGATTATTTCAGATTGATTGGAATGAAGAAAAAGAAAATACAAATAGACGAAGCAAAGAAATAGAATTGAGATACTATGTATATATTAACATGTATAAATGGATAAGGATCCATATCCATATTGTCGATTGATCTCTATTCAGTTTCTATCTTTCTACATGAAAATAATAAAAATAGATACTATGGTATAGTATGGTAGAAAGATTCATATATGAATCTTTCTACCATACTATCGAATCTCATAGGCTACTGCTGATTCTAGTCCGTTCGTTTCATTTAAGACTAAGACATGAAATTGGAATTTTTTTTTCTTAAATCCTTGATAAAAACTAAGAAGTCAAGTTTCGTTCAAATTAATCACTTTGACTGACCGTTTTTACGTATATTATAAGCAAAAACGCAGTAGGAACTAGAACGAACAGTGTAGTAGCAATAAATGCGAGAATATTTACTTCCATAGTCTCATCGTTTGGTTTTTTTTTTTACTTCGCAATAACTCGGGATTTAATCCCATAGAGATGATAACCCTTTCGCTTGTAAATTCAATGGGATGAATTACATTTCGATGATAGCGAATGGGATCAATATCATGAATAACAATATCTGACTGTCAAGTCGATTCATCGTCGAGAATTCAATAGTATAACATAGGCAGTATAACATAGGCAGCTCTTTTATCCACACACCAAATACAAACTTTGATTCCAGATTCAATCAAAAGAATTTCTTTACTTTAATACTAATACTTTTTTTATTTACCAGTCTTTTCCAGTCTGTCTTTTCTATAATCGACCGCCTTACTTGTACAACCACCTAACCGCTTTACACTTTCCTTGTTTACAAAGGGTTTAGAAAAAACCAAACAAACAATCGAAACGAAATAGAAAAAGGGAAGGGGTTAAGTTCTAAACTCCCTTTTCGTTTTTTTTTTTTTTTTTTTTCTTTTTCAAGAAAATTATATCATTAAAATTGAAAAAAAAAAAAACGAAAAAGAAGTGTGATAAAGACGAGTCCCAGTAGAAAAGAATCGAATATTGCATAAAATTGACTATTTTATTTAGTTTATTTAGAGTTTGTTCTTCTTTGGCATTGGCAATACGCTTAAAAAAGATTATTCATTCCCTCTTCGGGAGGGGCTGGCTCCGTGCTTGATCTTTATTTTATTAAGAATATCATCCCCCCTCCCTTGGATTAGTACTAGAACGTATCCCTCAAAAGTTTGGCGTGAAATTTGAATGAGATAAATTCTTTCAAATTAAAACTAGTAATTTAAGTTAGCCAAACTAGAAACCAGAAAAGAAGATACTTTGAATCTTAATCTTAAAAGTATTCTATCCAAGTAACGATCTTAAATTCAGTTGTGTATGCGCTCTCGGGAACGATATGGTACTCGATTCCATTCCATACACAGAAGGGGAGCAGTCAAAAAAACCAGACCCCCTACGGTAGCTCTTGAAATCCTGAATATGATGCTACCAATACCAATAATTGTAGCAATTCGCACATGTCTCTTTCTCATCAATCGGTACTGGTTGATGAGAAATCGAAATGAAAAAGAAAAAAGGAGAGCAGTAGGCATGAAATTCTACCTTTTTTTTTTTGTCCCAGTTTAACAGAAACGGCGAGATATATTGATGTTTTTTTTTTTATTGGATTTGGATCCGTCGGGACTGACGGGGCTCGAACCCGCAGCTTCCGCCTTGACAGGGCGGTGCTCTGACCAATTGAACTACAATCCCGGGGCGGTAAAATGTACCGAATACCTATTTTTATGATTTCATTCAAACCATTTCATTTATATTTAGATAAAAATCGACGTGTTGGAACAGAGACGTGAGTGAGATATTGATATACACACGGATATACACTTTAGTGAGAGCGGCACGGATTCCTTTCGTTATTGCCAAATCGATTGATAATTCGTTTTTCAATGTCCCCAATGAAAAAAAAAAAAAGAGTTTTTTTTTTGCGTTACTTTATTCTTTTCATTAGACTTTATGCTTTCGATTTAATGATCCTGATATGAATCTAGATCATTATTAGCAAGATCAGAATTTATGGGAACAAATAAATAGAGCAAACAAAATAAATAAATAGCGGTAGGGATCTATCGGAGAATTGGACTCTTTTTATTCTTGAGTCTTTCGTATCTGGCATTTCTGGAAAACAAAGGGGTTTATATCATTTCCTGGTGGATCGGCGAATTATTGGGCCGAGCTGGATTTGAACCAGCGTAGACATATTGCCAACGAATTTACAGTCCGTCCCCATTAACCGCTCGGGCATCGACCCAGGAAGAAGAAGAATAAAGTCTAGGCTTATTTATAATCCACGATCAACTTCCTTTCGTAGTACCCTACCCCCAGGGGAAGTCGAATCCCCGCTGCCTCCTTGAAAGAGAGATGTCCTGAACCGCTAGACGATGGGGGCATACTTGCCCAACTGCCATCATACTTAGTATGAACAGTTTTTTGAAATTGTCAATATAATGGAATGGGATGACTAACTCTAAAGGATCTTTCCACCTTTTCTGATCCCATACCAATAGCATTTTTTGATTCGTCATTTATATTCATCAATCGCTCATTCTAATCGCCATTCTATTCTAAAATCGAAATCTATTATAGAAAGTGCTATAAAAAAATAATAATAATAAATAATAAAAATAGGACGAAAGACGAAAGTAGAGGACTCTTTTGGGAAGTGATTGGTCCGACATAAAAGAAGATTTTTTCTTCATTTCTTCCACTTAACTTTAATTCATTTATCCACTCCTTGGTAAGATGAGATAGGACTATTCCTATATCGCCCTAAGCTGGGAAATTCACAAATGAGAAATACGAAAATCTGGGAACGGGATTAACAAGTTATCAAAAATTCTTTTTTTTTTTTTTTTTTTTTCTCTAAAATTTCGGTTCGGCGAACAAACAGAATCTCTTTATCACATGTGAAATCTCGTGGATCTATGTCGAATTGGTAGGTCCATGTATCAATAAAATCAATTTCGTTCCGTTCTGATGGGGTCAGATCAATTCAAGTCAATTCCATTAGGGTCGGTCTTGAAACACTTCATTTCATTGATATTTATCAAATCCAATATCAATAAACCCGAGTTAACCGATACTTATACTTATTAAGTTTATACTTATTAAGTAAATTAAGTAAATCAAAATTCTCGTTCCCCTAGTGACACTCGCCACTATGAGTCTACTGCATATCCTTAGAATTATAATGCATATACTTATATATATAATATATAGACATAGATAGATATAGATCTATCTTATCCGCCTAGTGACTCCTTCAGTAATTGAATCCAATTGCCCTTTTAACTCAGTGGTAGAGTAACGCCATGGTAAGGCGTAAGTCATCGGTTCAAATCTGATAAGGGGCTTTTTGGCCTTTTTCATAAATCATAAAAAAATAAAGTGGTAATATTCATATTGAAACGGGGAATAAAAATTGTGTTGATTTGTAATAAAAAAAGTAACCAACTGGATAATAATGTAATTCTAAACTTTCGAATTTAATGATAATACGTTATCCTTATAATGAGTTAGAATATAGTAATTAGAATAGTAATTCTACTTCTAAAAGAAAGTTGCTAAAAGAAAGTTGAACGCTTGTTTATTATAATGAGTAATGTGAAGTCGTCTCTTCGATCACCAAATATTTTTCGTTTCCATTATTCCAATCTAATCTATTGTAAAGATTCGAAATCAACAAAAGAAAAAGTAAGTGGACCTAACCCATTGAATCATGACTATATCCACTATTCTGATATTAAAATTGCAAATTCGCTAGATATGAAATTCGAACAGTAGATCTTTTTTTGATTTTATATTTCTTTTGACTCCGCAAGAATCCGTCGATATTTCCGATTCAATCCGCTTTTTCCTAGGCGTTCCATACTAAGATAGTAAGAAAGGGTGATTCCAAGTTCCAAGACAAGAGCTGTTTC